ATATTCTTTCCTCAAATGTCCTATTGAGGGTGAAAGGATTAAATCTTTTTAAGAAATAAAGTTTTTGATCGGAATATGAAATATGAAAAAAATGGAAAGACCCCTTAACTATTGAAGTTGTTAATAGAACGAATCACACTTTTACCACTAAACTATACCCGCTACATATTCATTATTGAATATGAATGGACCATTTGTCCAACAAAGTAATCAGATGCAGTCAAGATAGCATCAGAATCATGAAAATTCTAGCATTAACACGTATTTTTCTCCACTGCGGCGCGGAATTGAAAACTTGAAAAAAAAAATAGGCGAATAGTAAAAAGTTTAGTCAAATTTAAATAGTGTACTAAAGTTATAAGTATTTTTTTTTTGAAACCTCCCTTCACTTGAACCACCAGATTTTCTGAATTCGGGTAAATTGGGCCTCAAACTTTCAAGCTTGTACTTTGCTTTCAACAAGTAAATGATTTATAGTCTCATTTTAGAAATATGTGTTTTCTATTTGATATTATTTTTCTTATAAGATATATTTTATTTCTTTATTAATACTTCTTTCTTATTAAGACTTCTTAAGTGAATTATTAAGATGAATATAATACTGAACTTCAACTTTCATTTATAATGAAATTCGTTTTTCATTAATTAATTTCCGAATTTTATACTTAAGAATAATAAAAGAAAGATGACGATTAGTACTATATTACTAGATACTATAATACTATTAAAGTAGAACACTTTTACTATAAAGACTAAATATTAGAAACTAAATATTAGAATTTATACTCATCATTTATACTCTAATTTACTAGAATTACTATATAAGGTACTATAATATATTCTAATAGGTACTATAATATATTCTAATATATAATATACTAAAATATACTAAGATACTAAAATATACTAAGAATAGATATATAATTACTAAGAATAGATATAGAATCTCTAATATTTCAATTTAAATATAGTCAATATAGAATATATAGAATATTCTATATTAATCATTAATCTAGATCTAGATAATTTTTTAAAGAATTTCTAAAATAATCTATCTATTAGAATCTTATATAATTTCTAATAATTAGGAATGGGAATAAAAATTACTCTTCTTTTTTCAATAACAATTTTTATTCGTCGGAACAAAAGAAGTACTGGCCCGGCCAGTACTTATACTTAACCAGGCCGGGGAAATGAACCTTTTGTACAAAATAAAAGAAGTAAGGTATTCTTTCTATTGGATAAATCTGTTTCGAATCATTGAAGGAAAAGAAAAATTGTTCTCAATCTTGACTTCACGTGTTAAAGATAAATTTTCAATTTTGAATGGGGAGAGATGGCTGAGTGGACTAAAGCGTCGGATTGCTAATCCGTTGTACGAATTATTCGTACCGAGGGTTCGAATCCCTCTCTCTCCGACCCCCTGATCACTTGAGATTTTAGAATTTAAATAAATTTCGATTATTTTCTTTTATGAATCTTTTATCTTTATCTAGTATCTATTTCATTTATTTATACATTTACCTATGAAAAAATTAAGGAAAAAGTAAAAACAAATCTCATATCTTTTTTTATTCTTCACGCCCGGGATTACGCCCCGGATCATTAGATAAGAATCCGAAGATGAAGAGAGAAACAAAGAATATTACTACTGTGTAAACGGATAGTTTAAGAGTAAGCATTACAAATCTCCAAGATAAGATAAGATCATTTTTTTTTAAGGAAATAGATCACCTATTTTACGACACACACTAGACACTATTTTGATATGACGCTCTAAAGATGAAAAAAAAAAGGAAGTTTTTTTGAAATTTCTTTTCACGAATTTCTTTCTAATGTAATAAGATTCGTATTTTTTCGTTATCAAAAATTTCTTGTCATATCCATATCTATAATTAGGTATTGTATGGGATTTTATAAAGGAAAGGTCAGAACAAAAGAAGAAATAAGCTGATTAGCTGATTAAAGATAAAGATCATCACCCCCCTCCCTTATTCAAATTCAATTTCAATATAAAATAGAAAATACCAGAATTTCACTTTTTGAATCGAGGGTTCCTAATGTCCAGACTTATCTGAATCTTATTTATGATCTTATTGATTTTCAGAATAAAAATATCATTTTTTTTTATCGAAGAAATTATGAATTGAATAGAGATTTCATTTTTATCGAAAACTTACAGCAGCTTGCCAAACAAAGGCTAATAGAAAAAAGAGTAAAGGGATAACCGGCATAACGTCTACAATTGGATTGAAAAAGGCATAAGCCTCAGGCAATTTGGCGAAGAAAAAACTACTCGAATAAAGGGTATAATTAAGACAGATACAGATTAAACTAAAGATATTAAACATAACAAATATTCTTTTCTTGTTCTTAAAGATTCAAATTAAATTGAAATGATAATAAATTATCAGATTGGATTGAGTTGTTTTTCTGAGGAAAATTTTCAAATAAAAAGGCAGATGCAGATAAAAGAAAAAAATTCTTATTTTTCTTTGACTTCTCCCCAATCAAGAATCCTTCCTTACATTCTCCAATCAAATAAGAATACAAGGAATTCTATTTTCATACAATATCTTAATTGAATTCTAAGTAATGATCAATTAATCTTTTTGATTCTATATCTATTGTGTTGAATCCTAGCGACAACATGTCCTATATTTCTTTTGGTTGGTTATTGACGAATAACCAATATTTATCTTATTTTTTCTTAGACCAAATCAAAATGGGGCGTGGCCAAGCGGTAAGGCAACGGGTTTTGGTCCCGTTACTCGGAGGTTCGAATCCTTCCGTCCCAGATCGTTTGCATTAGAAACGAAAGATTCTTCTCTATTGAAATTGAAAATTTAATTCAACAATTTTCTGTTTCATGTTGGATACAATGTTATCCAATCTGAATTCTAAGAATCATTCTTAAAATCATATCTTTTTTTTACTAAAGTATTTTATTCTTAAATATAAATATTCGTGATTACTTTTGTTAACGATTCTTTTTTTATATGATGTAGATGGATGCGAAAAGATAAGAATCCAAGGATTCTTATTTTCTTTTTGATCTTACCTTACACGAGATTTTTTCTACTCCATAATAATGAAAACAAAGAAACTTTATTCTCAAACTATCTCTCTGTTTTCAATTAAATGAAAATAAGATTTCATTGGAGATGGTAAATAATAAGTAAATCATAATATTAGAAAAATCATATTTCATAAAGAAAAAAATGAGAAAATATTTATAAAAATATTCATAATTCTAAAATGAGATTCTAATTAGAATATAACATTCTAATTAACATTAGAATATATTACATATTTTACATAAGAGTATAAAATAGAAAGAAAATAGAAATAAAATAAATATAATTATAAATATAATATAAATATATAATTATTGTATTATAATTATTGTATGTAATTGTATATTTTTATTTTGTATATTTTTCTTATTAATATTATCTTATTATTTCAGATTATCTTATTATTCTAATAATGAAATATTTAGTATTTAGTTAAACATTTAGTTAACTTTAGTTAAAGTGGCTAAAAACTTTTATCCATTCATGGGTATTTTTTTTTTCATTTGAATGAAAGTAAAGTCAAAGGCTTTTTTTGAGGTTTCTAATTTCTTTTTTAATAAAAAGAGGTTTATTATGGACAATCCCGAAAGATCTGTTGAAGATGTAAATAAGTTTGCTTAAAACTGATTTGTTTTTTTTCATGTGATATTATTCCTATAAGAAAATTATGTGGTATTTTTAAGTGAAATCCTTTCCAGATAACACTTATCTATAAGTGTAGATTATTATGTATCAATTGGTTCAGCCAATGACTATTCATGATTCCATATTGAATCAATTGCATACGGTTCCAAATTAAAATAAAATGAGAGGGATGTTATGGTAAAACTTCGTTTGAAACGATGTGGTAGAAAGCAACGTGCGACTTGAAGGACATGATTGGCTGTGGATTCTGACATCCACCATCTTCTCTTTCTATACGAATGAAGATGCTCTTGTCTCGACATAATTTGTTCTGCTAGGAACCTAATTTAATTTGTCTTGGGTTGCTAAATAACTAAATAAAGATACTAATGGTATATTAAAGTGGTATATTAAAGGTATAGCATATGATGGAGCTCGAGCAAAAATGATTGATTCATTTATCGGGGGAATAATCTAGGGTTAGTGACAATCAATAAGTTAGACCAACTTTGTAAATATATCATCAATATCTAAATATAGATAAATGGAGAGGTTCAAAAATGAACAAGTTTGAAATGAAAAAATCAAATTTGTCGAAATTTTCAAACTGTTTCAATCAAGAGTGTATCACAAAGGAATCAATCTTTCGTATGATTTTTTCATTTTCTTTCCATAGAAAGAACAAAAAACAAAAGGTATGTTGCTGCTTTTTTGAAAAGGAGTAAGGATCACCGAAGTAATGTCTAAACCCAATGATTTCACAAAGCGCAAAGCAAAGACAACAAATTCCGGAACAAGGAAACACTATTTTCACTTGTCTCAACAATTGGATCAGAATGAGTAAAAAAAATATATATATATATATATACGAAAGGAGACAAAAAAAGAAGTTAGAGACAGCTCAAGAAATTCTAAGGATTTCCTTTTGAACTCTTTCAAAACTACCCAACTTGAGTTAGGAGTACAAATGAAATTTCTTTTTCTGTAAAGAAGGAAAAAAAGGCTCAAATTACAGTCTAATTCTTTATGGATCCATTTTTCTTTCTATCTATCTATATAGATAGAGAAATTCTAGAAATTATAATCATTTTTTCTTGAGCCGTATGAGGAGAAAACCTCCTATACGTTTCTAGGGGGGGCATCTTTTATCTACATCTATCCCAATGAGCCATCTATCGAATCGTTGCAATTGATGTTCGATCCCGAAGAGAAGGAAGAGATCTTCGAAAAGTGGGTTTTTATGATCCGATAAAAAATCAAACTTATTCAAATGTTCCTGCTATTTTATATTTCCTTGAAAAAGGTGCTCAACCCACAGGAACTGTTTATGATATTTTAAGGAAGGCAGAATTCTTTAAAGAATTTCGAGTTTCTTTTGATAAAAAAAGAAAGGAAAAACAAGAATCATGAATAAAAAAAGGATAGGGTAACTAGTACCTATCTTTGTGTAAATCTTTATTCCAAGTTTTTTCTTTTCTTGTTCTATTCATACTTATTTTATTCTTCTTTTTCTTTCTTCTTTTTGTGGAACCCCCCAAACAAGGGGGGTAATCTTTCTTCTTGTATTTGTATTGTACCTTTCTTTTTTTGATTAAATAAAGCCGCTATTTTTGCTATCTTTACCTTTTCCTTATTTTTTTCCGCTCAAAGTTTTATTCTTTATATTATGCTAATCCAACACAAATTTCTATATAATTTCTTGAAATTTGTTTGATAAAAAAGTCCATTCATATTGACAATGGCGTATCAAACAAATATAATTTGATCGTATAAAATAGAATTTGATCGTATATAAATAGATCTTTTTATCCCCATTTCCTATCGGCTCTTTCCTTCACTTTAGTAAAATGAATGAGTTTACTGTATTTTTTTATTTCGATCATATCTACATTTCATATTGATCCGGGTTGCTAACTCAACGGTAGAGTACTCGGCTTTTAATTGCGACTATGATCTTTTACACATTTGGATGAAGGAATTCGTCTAGACTATTGGTAGAGTTTATAAGATTGCGACTGATCCTGAAAGGTAATGAATGGAAAAAAAAGCATGTCGTAAAAAGAATAATCAAATCATAGAAAAAGAAGATTTCTAGTACTCATAATAGAAATAGAACGAGAGTTTTTCTTTTGATAACAATTGGTAAAGTATTTTTGGTCTAGTGAATAAATGGATAGAGCCTTATGGCTCCAATTCGAGTAAGACAAAAAAGTAACGAGCTTCCCTTCTTAATTTGAATGATTACCCGATCAAATTACTAATTATGCGTTAAAAATAGATTAGTGCCTGATGTGGGGAAAGGTTCTCTTGTGAATTGTGAGTGGACCATTGATTCTTTTTTTTATTAATCCTAATTATTCTTTATTGTGGATTGAAGACGGATGTGTAGAAGAAATAGTATAGTGATAAAAAAGATATTTTTTTTTCCAAAGTCAAAAGAGTGATTGGGTTGCAAAAATAAAAGATTTTTACTCCTTTTTCTTATTGTTATTTTATTTCTTTCTTTTATTGTTATTCTACTTATATTAACAAGTAAAAGAAACCAAAATTGGATAGAAAGAAAGGGAAAGAAAAAAGATCTGTAGATTGGGCTCTCTGTCTCCGGGGTATATATTCTTTATTTTTTCTTACTTTTATATAATCTTTTACTTTAATTAGATTATCATTATGTTTTTTACATGTATAAAAGTCTATATTCTAGATTATTGAAAGTAAAAGTATAGACAGTGCATAGTATATTATAATACTAGACTCTATTATTCTAATTATCTCTTATAATAATAGAAAATAATTAGAATAAGAAGAATCTTATTATTCTTATATATTATTATAGTTTATTATAGTTATAGTTTATTCTAGTTAGAAGTTATACTATTTTAGTATAAAAGAAACAATATACTACATACAATATATGCATACGCCGTTCTGACCATATTGCACTATGTATCATTTCATAACACAAGAAGTGCCTCCCTTTTTTGGTTACAGTAGAAATGTATTTAAATGGCAGAATTACAAGGATATTTAGATTGAAAAAAGATAGATTTCGGCAACAAAACTTCCTATATCCACTACTCCTTCAGGAGTATATTTACTCACTTGCTCATTATCATAGCTTTAATAGTTTTCTTTTTTACGAACCTGTGGAAATTATTGGTTATGACAATAAATCTAGTTTAGTACTTGTGAAACGTTTAATTACTCGAATGTATCAACAGAAATCTTTGATTTCTTCGGTGAATGATTCTAACCAAAAGGAAAATGGTTTTTGGGGGCACAAGAATTCTTTTTCTTCTCATTTTTCTTCTCAAATGGTATCAGAAGGTTTTGGAGTCATTCTGGAAATTCCATTCTCGTCGCGATTAGTATCTTCCCTTGAAGAAAAAAGAATACCAAAATCTCAGAATTTACGATCTATTCATTCAATATTTCCCTTTTTAGAGGATAAATTATCACATTTAAATTATGTGTCAGATCTACTAATACCCCACCCCATCCATCTGGAAATCTTGGTTCAAATCCTTCAATGCTGGATCAAAGATGTTCCTTCTTTGCATTTATTGCGATTGTTTTTCCACGAATATCATAATTTTAATAGTATCATTACTTCAAAGAAATCCATTTACGTCTTTTCAAAAAAAAAGAAAAGATTCTTTTGGTTCCTACATAATTCTTATGTATATGAATGCGAATATATATTCCTGTTTCTTCGTAAACAGTCTTCTTATTTACGATCAATATCTTCTGGAGTCTTTCTTGAGCGAACACATTTCTATGGAAAAATAGAATATCTTATAGT